TTGGATTAGTTGAATTGAAAGAAAAATCCGAGTTGAATGAAGAACAAAATTTGATAATACGTAATCGAATGATCCAAGACTCGTCCATTATAATTCGATCTATGGATCGGAGAACTTTTTCGTTGATAGAAACAACGATCAAAGATCGGACTGATAGAACAAACACCATACTAAAACAAATTGAAAAAATTAGAAAAGACACGAAAAACGCGATTCTAAAGCTAGAACTAAATATTAGTCCTAACAAAATAAGTGATATATTAGAATCTCCGAAAAATCTTTTAAAGATATTAAAAAAAAGAAATGTACGATTAATTCGTAAATCGCATCATTTTCTAAAATTTTTCGTTGAAAACATATACATAGCTATCTTTCAACGTATTATGAATATCCCGAGGATTAATGGGCAACTTTTTATTGATTCAATAAAAAAAAAAATGACTAAATCCATTTCCAATAATGAAGCAAATCAAGAAAGAATTGATAAAACAAATCAAAGTTTCATTTACTTTATTTCAACTATAAAAAAGTCACTTTCCAATATTAGTAATAAGAATAGAAAGGTCTTTGGGGACTTATCATACTTGTCACAAGCATATTTATTTTACAAATTATCACAAACCCAACTTATTAACTTATCTAAGTTAAGACCTGTGTTTCAATATCACGGAACATCTCTTTTTCTTAAGAATGAAATACAGGATTATTTTGTTAAAGTTGTTGGAGCACACGAAATATTACATCCCGACTTAAAACAAAAGAATCTTCAAAATTCTGCAATGATGAATGAATGGAAAAACTGGTTAAAGGGTCATTATCACTACGATTTATATCCAATTAGATGGGCAAAATTATTCCCACAAAAATGGCGAAATAGAGTAAAGAAAGATCGTATGGTCAAAAATAAAGATTTTAAACAATGTTATTCATATGAACAAAACCGATTAATTGATTACAAAAAACAAAATGATTTTGAAACCCGCTACTCATTACCGAATAAAAACGATAATATTCTAAAAAAATATATATATGATCTTTTATCATATAAATCCATTAATTATGAAGATAATAAAGATTCATCTATTTATGAATTAACAGTACAAGTAAAAAATTATCAAGAAAGTTCGTATAAGTACAACACAGATAAATGGAAATTTTTTGATATACTGACGGGTATCCCTATCAATAATTATCTAATAGATAATTATATTATAGATATAGATCGGGAAAAAAATCTGGATAGAAAATATTTTGATTGGAGAATGCTGCATTTTTGTCTTAAAAATAAGGCCGATATTAGAGCCTGGATCAATATTGAGACTGACACGAACAGTAATCAAAATACTAAAACTGGGGGTAAGAATTTTCAACTAATTGAAAAAATCGATAAGAAAGATTTGAATTATCTCACAATGAATCAAGAAATCAACCCATTGAACAATAAAAAAAAAATATTTTTTGTTTTTGATTGGATGAGAATGAATGAAGAAATACTAAGTCGTTCCATATCGAATCTGGAACTTTGGTTCTTTCCAGAATTTTTGATACTTTATAATGCATATAAGATTAATCCGTGGATCATACCAATCAAATCACTTCTTTTAAATTTGAATGAAAATGAAAATTTCATTATTAGTCAAAATGAAAATTCCATTATTAGTCAAAATGAAAAACTAATTGGAAAGAAAAAAGGATCTCCTTTAATATCAGCGAAGAAAAAAACTCTTGAATTAGAAAATGGAAATAAAGGAAAAAAGGAAGTTGTGGCCGAAAAGAATCGTGACTCAGTTTTATCAAACAAAAAAAAAGATCTTGAAAAAGATTCCGCGGAAGCAGATGTGAAAAAAGATAGAACGCAAAAAAAATCCAAGAAAAACATGGAAGCCGAGTTTGATTCCTTCCTAAACAACTATTTTCTTTTTCAATTGAGATGGGAGAATTCCTTAACTGGCAAACTGATGAATAACATCAACGTATATTGTCTCCTGCTTAGACTGATAAATCCCATAAAAATTACTATATCTTCTATTGAAAGAGGAGAAATCAATCTGGAGATGCTGATAGTTCCCAAGGAGTTCCAGTTTCATAAAGAATTCTTAAACGGGGGAATATTGATTATCGAACCTGTTCGTCTGTCTGTAGAAAATGATGGACAATTTATTATGTCTCAAACCATAGGTATTTCATTAGTTGATAAGAATAAGTACCAAATTAATCAAAGATATCAAGAAAAAGGCTATCCTTATAAGAAGAGTTTTGCTGAATCCATTGCAATACATCAAAAAACGAATGAAAATAGAACCAGCAATCATTATGATTTGCTTGTTCCGGAAAATATCTTATCTCCTCGAGGTCGTAGAGAGTTCAGAATTCTAGTTTGTTTCAATTCTGAGAATAGAAATGATATCCATAGAAATACAGGATTTTACAATGCAAATAAGGTAAAAACTCATGATCAAGTTTTAGATAAAAGAAGGAAACATCTTGATAGATATAAAAATAAACTAAATAAATTCAAGTTCTTTCTGTGGCCCAATTATCGATTAGAAGATTTAGCTTGTATGAATCGTTATTGGTTTGATACCAATAATAGCAGTCGTTTTAGTATGCTAAGGATCCATATGTATCCACAATTGAAAATTCGTTAATGCTACATTTTTCCTATATTGGCCGTACCTTATATGGTATATGAAGACAAAGAAATACACATATGGCACTGTCTTAGATTCTGATAGATGATATTAATTTAATTCAATGGCGTCTCTATTCGATTTAGAAATGAATCAATAAAATATTCTTATTTCATTTTTAATTGAAGTTTTAAGTATAAATATTTTTTGTGCGTGCAGAAATATACCAGCCTTTTGTATACCTATCTGAATCCAATTTTAAAAAATTGGATTGAAAAATTTTATTAAAAAAAAAAAAAATAGAAATTCGTAATCAAATTAAGATTATTGTGTATATCAAATTAAAATTAGTAACATTATTATTACTGATCAATAATAATTTATAAAACAATAAAAAAAGGAGGCTAAGGAGATTTCATTTTATGGTAAAAAATTCATTCAGCTCAGTTATTTCGCAAGAAGAAAAAAAAGAAAATGGAGGATCCGTTGAATTTCAAGTAGTCAGTTTCACCAATAAGATACGAAGACTTACTTCCCATTTGGAATTGCACAAAAAAGACTATTTATCTCAAAGAGGTCTACGTAAAATTCTCGGAAAACGCCAACGATTACTTTCTTATTTATCAAAGATAAATAAAATGCGTTATAAAGAATTAATTAATCAATTGGATATTCGGGAGTCAAAAACTCAGTAATTTTAAAAGTAATTTTTAATTATTTGATTTATTAGATCTTGAATTTTTATGAACTTATTTGCATTTTCAGCAATTCATGGAATTGCTGAATCGAGGAAAAACTTATGAATGGACCAGCTACAAGAAAAGACCTCATGATAGTCAATATGGGACCTCACCACCCATCAATGCACGGTGTTCTTCGACTCATCCTTACTTTGGATGGTGAAGATGTTATTGACTGTGAACCAATATTGGGTTATTTACACAGAGGGATGGAAAAAATTGCAGAAAACCGAACAATTATACAATATCTACCTTATGTAACACGTTGGGATTATTTAGCTACTATGTTTACAGAAGCAATAACTGTAAATGGTCCAGAACTCTTGGGAAATATTCAAGTACCTAAAAGAGCCAGCTATATCAGAGTAATTATGTTGGAATTGAGTCGTATAGCTTCTCATCTGTTATGGCTTGGCCCTTTTATGGCGGATATTGGCGCACAGACTCCCTTCTTCTATATTTTCAGAGAAAGAGAATTAGTATATGATCTATTCGAAGCAGCCACCGGTATGAGAATGATGCATAATTTTTTTCGTATCGGGGGAGTCGCGGCTGATCTACCTCATGGATGGATAGATAAATGTTTGGATTTCTGCGATTATTTTTTGACAGCGGTTGCTGAATATCAAAAACTTATTACACAAAATCCTATTTTTTTAGAACGAGTTGAGGGAGTAGGCATTATTTCTGGAGAAGAGGTAATAAATTGGGGGTTATCAGGACCAATGCTGCGAGCTTCCGGAATACCATGGGATCTTCGTAAAGTTGATCATTATGAGTGTTATGACGAATTTGATTGGGAAGTTCAGTGGCAAAAAGAAGGAGATTCATTAGCTCGTTATTTAGTCAGACTTGGTGAGATGACGGAATCCATAAAAATTATTCAACAAGCTTTGGAAGGAATTCCAGGGGGACCTTATGAAAATTTAGAAATACGATCTTTTGATCGAGGACAGTCTCCGGAATGGAATGACTTTGATTATCGATTCATTAGTAAAAAACCTTCGCCAACTTTTGAATTGGCGAAACAAGAACTTTATGTGAGAGTCGAAGCCCCAAAAGGGGAATTGGGCATTTTTTTGATAGGGGATCAGGGTGGTTTTCCTTGGAGATGGAAAATTCGCCCGCCGGGTTTTATCAATTTGCAAATTCTTCCTCAGTTAGTTAAAAGAATGAAATTGGCTGATATTATGACAATACTAGGTAGCATAGATATCATTATGGGAGAAGTTGATCGTTAAAATGATAATTGATACATCACAAGTCCAAGATATCAATTCTTTTTCGAGATTGGAATTCTTAAAAGAAGTCTATGGAATTCTATGGGTGCTTGTCCCTATTTTGACTACTGTATTGGGAATCACAATCGGCGTACTAGTAATTGTATGGTTAGAAAGAGAAATATCCGCCGGGATACAACAACGTATTGGACCTGAATATGCTGGTCCTTTGGGAGTTCTTCAAGCTTTAGCAGATGGCACAAAACTACTTTTTAAAGAAAATCTGCTTCCATCTAGAGGTGATACGCGTTTATTCAGTATCGGACCATCCATAGCAGTCATATCAATTTTACTAAGCTATTCAGTAATTCCTTTTGGTTATCGCCTTGTTTTAGCAGATCTGCAGATCGGTGTTTTTTTATGGATTGCCATTTCAAGTGTTGCTCCCATCGGCCTTCTTATGTCAGGATATGGATCCAATAATAAATATTCCTTTTTAGGTGGTCTACGAGCTGCTGCTCAATCAATTAGTTATGAAATACCATTAACTCTATGTGTATTATCAATATCTCTACGTGTGATTCGTTGAGACATAAACTTCTCCCACTTTTTTTTTTTGAGAAAAGGGGTGATGAATAGATATCTTCATTTTTATATTCATTATTCGGATTAATGAACTAAATCAGATAGTTATATGAGTGAAAGAAAACAGCTTAGATAAATAAAAATTAGCAGTCAAAATATTGAGTCTCATTTTCTATGTATAAGAGTTAAGCAGAAATAAACATAGGCGCAAGAGAGCCTTTATCCCAAGATTGGTTGACTAGTTATCCTGTCTTGAAGCGGACTCAAAAGATCAATCGGATCGAGTTTTCACTATTATTTGGATGTACTAACATATATGTATTACCATAACACGGCTGATTGAGTAAAAATGAGTGGATGGTTAGAAACACCAAGATATACAAAGGATTAGTAATGGAGATTTTCCAAATTATCCAAAAGAGAGAGAAGGACATTTTTGCAAAATGCATAATATAAAAAGAATACGAATTGGGGCTTTAAGTTTGTAGAAATGATCAGGCAGTACTCCCCACGATTCCGATCCAGAGTATGCGCCTATCCACCCATTAAATAAATAACTATCGGAAACGAAATAATCCCTTATTTAGTAAGTCCCCTTTTTCTCAGAAAGAAGAATAGGAACGAAAAAAAAAAATTGAAAGAATCCAATTACAACAAAAAAAGAGATCTTTTGTATTGTTTCTTATCTCCATCTATTCCTATATTCATTTCTTTCCTATCTCCCTATTCATAGAGATAGAATTCGTGTCCGAATTCATGAACTAATGGAATAGCCAATTTGTTTTTTTCGTAAGTGAAAACGATGGGTTATTGATATTTATAATAAATAGTATTTTAGTGAAGAATTAAGTTATTACTCAACAAAGAATTTTTTTTTTATTAAAGGATGAGATCAATTCAGAAGTACCTTTTTTCTTTATTATTAGAACAGACAGAATTCTATTGGGTTAATTGGGGGCCACACGATAGATTTTTATCCTATACTCTTCTACAAAAAAGACATATTAAGATAAATAATCCCGACACGCTCCTTAGATTTATTTATGGCCCTCAAGGAGCCGTATGAGGTGAAAATCTCATGTACGGTTCTGTAATAGCGATGAGAACAGTGATGTTATTACCGACTATGATTATCTAACAGTTCGAGTACAGTTGATATAGTTGAGGCTCAATCAAAATATGGTTTTTGGGGGTGGAATTTGTGGCGTCAACCTATAGGGTTTGTTATTTTTCTAATTTCTTCCTTAGCAGAATGCGAGAGATTACCTTTTGATTTACCAGAAGCGGAAGAAGAATTAGTAGCGGGTTATCAAACCGAGTATTCGGGTATCAAATTTGGTTTATTTTATGTTGCTTCCTATCTAAATCTATTAGTTTCTTCGTTATTTGTAACGGTTCTTTACTTGGGTGGTTGGGATATCTCTATTCCATACATATTCGGTTATGAACTTTTTGAAATAAATAAAGCGTATGAAGTCTTTGGAATGACAATTAGTATCTTTATTACATTAGCTAAAACTTATTTATTCTTGTTCATTTCTATAGCAACAAGATGGACTTTACCCCGACTAAGAATAGACCAACTATTAAATCTCGGATGGAAATTTCTTTTACCTATATCTCTCGGTAATCTATTATTAACAACTTCCTTTCAACTCTTTTCACTGTAAAGGAATACCATATTCTATATTCACGACTTGCTCAAACAAGAGAAAGAAACAAACATAAAATTCTTTAGAGATATTCCAATATGTTCCCTATGGTAACTGGGTTCATGAATTATGGTCAACAAACAGTACGAGCTGCAAGGTACATTGGTCAGGGTTTCATGATTACTTTATCCCATGCAAATCGTTTGCCTGTAACTATCCAATATCCTTACGAAAAATTAATCGCATCGGAGCGTTTCCGCGGTCGAATCCATTTTGAATTTGATAAATGCATTGCTTGTGAAGTATGTGTTCGTGTATGTCCTATAGATCTCCCCGTTGTTGATTGGAAATTGGAAACGGATATTCGAAAGAAACGATTGCTTAATTACAGTATTGATTTCGGGATCTGTATATTTTGTGGTAACTGCGTTGAATATTGTCCAACAAATTGTTTATCAATGACTGAAGAATATGAACTTTCTACTTATGATCGTCACGAATTGAATTATAATCAAATTTCTTTGGGTCGTTTACCAATGTCAGTAGTTGATGATTATACAATTAGAACAATTCTGAATTCGCCTCAAATTGAAGTCTAAAATAAGTAAATCCCTTGATTAAAGAGTAATTGGAAATTACTAAGGTTCCGTTTTGATCTAAAGAAATGAGGTTTCTTTCGTTTTGTTTGTTTGGTCACTACCTACAAATACAAACTATTGATTCATGAGAATTGCAGCTTAATTTAGATTGAAACTATATATTTCCAAATATATAGTTTCAATCTACTATACTCTTTCAGATCAAGACTAAGATTAATACAATAACTGTACCTACATTAATTCACACCCCTTAAGATTTAATTAGGAGTTGATTATCCATTTTTTTTCCTGGTCAGATCAATAAGGTCATGAAAAACATTTAGATTTTTTTATCTCTTTTTTTACTACATATAATGGATTTGCCTGGACCGATACATGATTTTCTTGTAGTCTTGTTGGGATCAGGTCTTATTTTAGGAAGTATGGGAGTACTATTATTTAATAACTCCATTTATTCTGCTTTTTCGTTGGGACTGGTTCTTGTTTCTATATCCTTATTCTATATTTTAGCAAACGCCCAGTTTGTAGCTGCTGCGCAACTCCTTATTTATGTGGGAGCTATAAATGTTTTAATCATATTTGCTGTGATGTTCATGAAGGGTTCAGAATATTCCAAAGATTTGAATCTTTGGACCGTTGGGAATGGAGTTACTTTTCTGGTTTGTACAAGTATTTTTGTTTCACTAATGACTACTATTGTAGATACGTCATGGTATGGGATTATTTGGACTACAAGATCAAACCAGATTCTAGAGCCAGATTTAATAAGTAATAGTCAACAAATTGGAATTCATTTATCAACATATTTTTTTCTTCCATTTGAACTAATTTCGATCATTCTTTTAGCTGCTTTGATCGGCGCAATTGCCGTGGCTCGCCAGTAATAAATCTTTAGTTAAAAATAGCATAAATTAAACTTTGTTCGATGTTATCGCACACATTCCCCTTCAATTCTATTTGAAGATTGTTTCTGTCTAAAATAAAAATTCTTTTATTCGATCGATTACCAATATATTCCCTTGTTCTGTACTTTTTTTTTGTCAATTGAATTGAATCTATTACATTTTTGTTCATATTGAAATGAATCGGAATTGATAAGGAGTTGGTCAATCATGCTCGAACATGTACTTATTCTAAGTGCCTATTTATTTTCTATCGGTATCTATGGATTGATCACGAGCCGAAATATGGTTAGGGCCCTTATGTGTCTTGAGCTTATACTGAATGCAGTTAATATGAATTTCGTAACATTTTCTGATTTTTTTGATAGTCGCCAATTAAAAGGGAATATTTTCTCAATTTTTGTTATAGCTATTGCAGCCGCTGAAGCAGCTATTGGCCCAGCTATTGTTTCGTCAATTTATCGTAACAGAAAATCAACTCGTATCAATCAATCGAATTTGTTGAATAAGTAGTATTTATTTATCCGATAAATTCTGATATTCATCAAGTAAAATTATCTCTATGATACGTAATCCATGATCATGTTTGCGAAAACGTAAAAAATCAAAGTATCTTGGTCCTATCGCATGAGTTAATCTGAAAGTAGATTGATTATAAAAATTCTGATCAATTATTGACTCATCTGGTATCTAAATATATAATTCATTTACAAATTTACTCGATCGAAAATTTATAGTCTTAAAAAAGAATTCTAGATCCAATGTCACATTCAGTAAAGATTTATGATACATGTATAGGGTGTACTCAATGTGTCCGAGCTTGCCCCACAGATGTATTAGAAATGATACCTTGGGGCGGATGTAAAGCTAAGCAAATAGCTTCGGCTCCAAGAACAGAAGACTGTGTTGGTTGTAAGAGATGTGAATCTGCCTGTCCGACGGATTTCTTGAGTGTTCGCGTTTATTTATGGCATGAAACAACTCGAAGCATGGGTCTAGCTTATTGATACGTTCTCGAAAAGCCCCCTTGAATCCATTTGATTTCTTTTTTACCGACAAAAACTCGTGCTCGAAAATAAATATACATATATATATTTTTTTTATTTCATTTTCGAACATGGGTTTTTTTAGTCCAAGTGTATCTTGTTTTTACTACGAATTATTTTCCTTGGTTAACAACAGTTGTAGTTTTTCCAATATTTGCGGGTTTATTACTTTTCTTTTTCCCTCATAGAGGAAATAAAGTAATGAGATGGTATACGATATGTATCTGTGTACTCGAGCTCCTTCTAACAACCTATGCATTTTGTTATCATTTCGAATTAGACGATCCATTAATCCAACTGACAGAGGATTATAAATGGATCCCTTTTTTGGATTTTTACTGGAGATTGGGAATCGATGGACTTTCCATAGGACCCATTTTACTAACGGGGTTTATCACCACTTTAGCTACTTTAGCGGCTTGGCCAGTTACTCGAGATTCCCGATTATTCCATTTTCTAATGTTAGCAATGTATAGCGGTCAAATAGGATCATTTTCTGCTCGAGACCTTTTACTATTTTTTATCATGTGGGAGTTAGAATTAATTCCCGTTTATCTACTTCTATCGATGTGGGGAGGAAAGAAACGGTTGTATTCAGCTACAAAGTTTATTTTGTACACTGCGGGAGGTTCCATTTTTTTGTTAATGGGAGTTCTGGGTATCGGTTTATATGGTTCTAATGAACCAACTTTAAATTTTGAAACATCGGCTAATCAATCGTATCCTATAGCACTGGAAATAATATTCTATATCGGATTTCTTATTGCTTTTGCTGTCAAATCACCGATTATACCCTTACATACATGGTTACCAGATACCCACGGAGAGGCACATTACAGTACTTGTATGCTTCTAGCCGGAATCTTATTAAAAATGGGAGCATATGGATTGGTTCGGATCAATATGGAATTATTACCCCACGCCCATTCTATCTTTTCACCCTGGTTGATCATAGTAGGCATAATTCAAATAATCTATGCAGCTTCAACATCTTCGGGTCAACGCAATTTAAAAAAAAGAATCGCTTATTCCTCCGTCTCTCATATGGGTTTCATAATTATAGGAATTTGTTCTATAAGCGATACGGGACTCAATGGAGCTATTTTACAAATAATCTCTCATGGATTTATTGGCGCTGCGCTTTTTTTCTTGGCGGGAACAAGTTATGATAGAATACGTCTTGTTTATCTCGATGAAATGGGCGGAATGGCTATTCCAATTCCAAAAATATTCACGACTTTTAGTATCTTATCGATGGCTTCCCTTGCATTGCCGGGTATGAGCGGTTTTGTTGCAGAATTAATAGTCTTTTTTGGAATAATTACCAGCCAAAAATATCTTTTAATGACAAAAATACTAATTACTTTGGTAATGGCAATTGGAATCATATTAACTCCCATTTATTTATTATCTATGTTACGCCAGATGTTCTATGGATACAAGCTTTTTAATGTTCAAAATTCTTATTTTTTTGATTCGGGACCACGAGAGTTGTTTGTTGCGATCTCTATCCTTATACCTGTCATAGGTATTGGTATTTATCCAGATTTTGTTTTCTCACTATCAGTTGACAAGGTCGAAGCTCTTTTATCTAATTATTTTGCTAGATAGTTTTCGGAAAAAAAATAAAACAGCAATAATATAATAATTAATAATTTTTTTTTTAATCGTTCGTTGCACAATAAAAAAAGAAGTCTTTTTTCTTAATCTTAAGTTAAATAAAAAAATGAATTGGACTTCCTCATACATTTGGGTTTTGTGAGAACCATTTGAATCAAGTAATGTAGTGATTCAAAGGGTTCTCGATGTCTTACACACAGTTTTCTTATCTATCCTCTCCCATGTTTGTGTTCGTCAGGCCCTTTCTTGAATTCATTCAATTAGATGTTAATGTAAATGAACCATAACTATGTAGCCCTATCCCTAATAGATTGACCCCAAAATAGCATATCCAAATTATAAGAAAACCCATAGCGGCCACAATTGCAGAATTTACACCTTCAAAATTTTTATTTGTTCGCATATGTAAATAAATTGCGAATATGGTCCAAGTAATAAATGCCCAAGTTTCTTTTGGATCCCAATTCCAATACGATCCCCATGTCTCATTAGCCCATACGGCCCCTGAAAGAATACCTATGCTTAAAAAGATAAACCCTAGACTAATAATACGATAACTCCAATGATCTAATTGTTGAATCAGTTGAGATTTATAATAATTATTCGAAGAAAAAAAATAAGTGTTTCTTAAAACATTGTTCTCTTCGTTCATGTATTGGATCTCATCAAAGGAAAATAACGCATTTAATAAATGATTGTTTTTACCAAAAATTCTTATAGAGTTTTGAAATGTAATCACTATAAGAGCTACTGAAAATAATGATCCACATAAAAGAGATGCATAACCCAATACCATCATACTTACGTGCATCATTAACCAATGAGATTGGAGAGCGGGAACTAATAGTGGGGATTGATGCATTTCAGTTAAAAAACCTGAAGTAGCAAAACCTTGGGTAAAAATAGTACTTGGTGCAGTTATTGCGCTTACACTTAAATGGTTTTTATATTTTTTAAAATACGTAAATAGATGAATAATGGAGAAACCCCATGAAAGAAATAGTAATGATTCATATAAATCACTTAATGGTAAATGCCTCAAATAAATCCAACGAGTAACTAATAATCCTGTTATACAGAAAAAAGTAGCTATCATGCCCTTTTCTGACGAAGCATAGAGTCCTACGGTTTCATCGACTAATAAGGTTATCAAATGAATTGTAATGACAGTTGAAATGACCGAAAAAGATATATGAGTTAATATATGCTCTAAAGTTGAAAATATCATAAAAAAAATTTTAAAAGGTCCCTCAATTCAATTATTTGAATTAATATCGGGGACGTGAATTAATTATATTATAGAACTTGTTTTATAATATAAAACGGCATGCCGCTACTCGGACTCGAACCGAGATGCTCTAGCACTGCTTCCTAAGAGCAGCGTGTCTACCGATTTCACCATAGCGGCTTTCTCGAAATCATAATAACCTATTATTATTCACTCGTCGAGATTGAAAAAATAGAATTCGAATAAATTTTATTAATTTAAGAATAGTTTTATTTTAGAGGATTTTGCAAACCAATTTAATTATGTATTCGGCGGGATATATTCTATAATAGTAAGAATGATTTCGAGAAAAGAAATAAGGGTTCATTGAATTAAAAAATACGGTTTTAACTTAATCCACTAATGTCATCATTTTAACGTCTCATTTAATTTTTAATAAAGAATTTAAGTTTACTATTTGATTAGATATTATCTATTTTCTATATTCTAGAATATAGAAAATAGATAATAAAATAAAAAATCAATAAAAACTTTTTCGTTTATTGGGGCGATGGGGATTCGTATTTTCCCCATCCCGAAAATGATAAAACAAAGATATGAAAAAGAAAGGTCAACCCGTGTATTTCTTTTGATTCTTTGAACAAGAAAAAAAAGTACCATTTTCTATTTTTTAATTGAGTAAACAAAAGATTTCTTATTTTTTTTACATACCCTAAAAAAAGGAATTTCATATTCATCCGCTCAAAACATTAGGAAATTCCAATAATTGCTTTGATAAAAAAAATGTTTATTTTTATTTGAATATATATTTTTTAGTGATAATTTTTTTTTAATAAATTTACATTAAATTATTCAATTATTTATTATTTATATAATAATATATAATAATAAATTTTTATTTAAATAATAAAAATTATAAACGAACTTCTACTAGACTTTTTTTGAGTCAAACCGATTAAGATTCTTCCAATCTTTCATTATTTAGTTGATTTTTCTCAAAAACAAAACTTTGTGACTTCCTCGTTGAAATAGATTGTGATAGCGAAAAAGCTTTCAACGCTGCCCGACGCCCTTTGCTTTTCCAAAGATTTTTCCGAATCCGTTTTTTTGATATAGAAGTGCGCTTTTTTGGAACTGCCATTAAAAAATTAGAATTGATTATTCATTACTATAATTGGATGTGAAAGACATCTAGTGTTCAAAAGGAATTGTTCTTTACTATTTATTATCCATTTATTCTTTAAATTATAGTATACTCCTAATATAGCTATCAAAATGCAAAATTATTCGATTAGAAACAAAAAAAATATATAAAATGTTATTTTGTAAAAAAAAATGAATTGTTTAATAATTCGTAATAAACGAATTTAATAGAAAGAAGTCCTATTTTACTGAATCTACTTGTAGACTGGCTTTTATGATTGATACCAAAATCAAATAGTGTTTTTCGTCTAATTATTCCTTCTTGCTCTATAGCGGGAAATTTTTGTAATGCATACTTATTAATAATAATAAAGAAAATTCGCAGTTTCTATATTGTCAAAAAATTTTACTTAAAATAAATAGGTGTGTTCATTAATAGTTTCAGTGGATCATCTTATTTGAACAATTCTAACTTCCTGACTTGAAATATTTTAAGTATTTGGCAAAAAATTAAGAATAATTAAGACTAGAAAAAGAAAATTCGATTTCCGTTTTGGATATTAAAATTTTTTATTAACTGATCCTTTTGAAAAGAGATAAGAGCTGGTGAATCAGAAAAATTAATTAGGAATTAAATATACTTTTTTTATGGAATATACGTATCAATATTCATGGATCATACCTTTCATCTCACTTCCAATTCCTATCTTAATAGGAGTGGGACTTCTACTTTTTCCGACCGCAACCAAAAACCTTCGACGTATGTGGTCGTTTCCGAGTATTTTATTGTTAAGTATAGTTATGATTTTTTCAGTTTATCTATCTATTGATCAAATAAATAGTAGTTATATCTATCAATATGTATGGTCTTGGACTATCAATAATGCTTTTTCTTTAGAGTTGGGCTACTTGATCGATCCACTTACTTGTATTATGTCAATATTAATCACGACTGTTGGAATTATGGTTCTTATTTATAGTGACAATTATATGTCTCACGATCAAGGATATTTGAGATTTTTTGCGTATATGAGTTTGTTCAATACGTCAATGTTGGGATTAGTTACTAGTTCGAATTTGATCCAAATTTATATTTTTTGGGAATTGGTTGGAATGTGTTCTTATCTATTAATAGGTTTTTGGTTCACTCGACCTACTGCGGCAAATGCTTGTCAAAAGGCATTTGTAACTAATCGCGTGGGGGATTTTGGTTTATTATTAGGGATTTTAGGTCTTTATTGGACAACAGGGAGTTTTGAATTTCGGGATTTATTTAAAATATTCAATAACTTGATTTATAATAATGAGGTTAATTTATTATTTGTTACTTTGTGCGCCGTCCTATTATTTGCAGGTGCAGTTGCTAAATCTGCTCAATTTCCTCTTCATGTATGGTTACCTGATGCTATGGAGGGTCCTACCCCGATTTCGGCTCTTATACATGCTGCTACGATGGTAGCAGCGGGAATTTTTCTTGTCGCTCGGCTTCTTCCGCTTTTTATAGTAATACCTTACATCATGAATCTAATAGCTTTTATAGGTATAATAACAGTACTATTTGGAGCTACTTTAGCTCTTGCTCAAAAAGATATTAAGAGAAGTTTAGCCTATTCTACAATGTCTCAATTGGGTTAT